GTGTGTTATTGTAGGGGGTTTCTTTTTTATGGAAATACAAGTTTTATGTTTTTATCTTGTTTTTTATATGTACTGGGCGGGCCGAATAATTAGTAGTGCATATCTAGGAATAAGTCATATAAATGTTTGTTTAAAAGTGTATGTTTGTATTCGTTGTTTTTGGTCTAGGAAAATATCATACAATTTTTTGTCAAACGAAATGAAATGATATAAAGAAATGTTAACGTTTAATTAAATGTTAGTTAGGTGTAAAATACTAGAAAGTAACATGTCAACGAATGATTGATCGATGGTTTGGAAAATGTAGGGAGATGCAGTTATTTTTTTTGTTAAATTAACGAAAAAAAAATGAACGATAAAAAAAAGGGGTGTAAATTGACGTTTTAAGTAGAAGTCCCTAGAAACGTAAGAAAAAAAAAATATGTCCGACAACCATGACATTCTTGGCTACTATATAGGTAGCTGGGGGTCCCACCATGAATGAGAGCAAAGTGCATCAGTGTCAAGTTTGATCCCAGTTATCCATTAAACCATGACATTCTGGATACCGGGGCAGTACTGCCGCTCGACGGTCATGTGATGGACATGTCAAGAGGAAGATATCTCCTGCTACGCACTTGAAGGGTTTATTGAAGAGACCCCAGAAAGAAAACAAGCGCAAGGGAGGCCGGATGCCGCGATAACGAGAGAGAGGGAGGAATATTCAGCCGACCACTTGTATCTGTGAAGAGCAAGAAGGAAGGAATTCTAGCAAGTTATGGCCCTGAAATAGGAACCAGAGGCACAAAAGAGCAAGTTGGGCTAGGGTGTAGGGGGAAAGTATGGCCTTGAAGCTGGTAAACGAAAGCAGTACCTACGTCGAGTAGCTCGGTTCTCGTGAGGTTCACGACTAATAGATAACCATGTTCTCTGGCTTGTGAGTACTTGAAGGCTGTTGGCAGAGCATTACATTTTAGGAGGTGGGCGAATTCACATGGACCCAAGGGTGGAGTAATGGGATGGGATAATCCTCGTTTACTAGAGTGAACTTGTTATGTCCAGGGAAGCAGTATCGATTTAAAGCGACGCCTGACCCCCTGACTTGAGGTAGGATCATTTGGGTTTATGGTACCTGAAATAGGAATGTGCCTGGAGGGGTTACTGTCCGTTGAGGGTTAATATGGGCTGTGATATGTGAGTTTGGTTGGAACGAGCATTACATAGTATTTGGAATATCCTACATTGGTGAGATGTCTGATGTGGACAATAATAGTATGCAAAGTAATACATACCCTATAAAACCATGAAAAACATGGTGGGGGGGGTAGGGGGGGGAGCATAAATAGTAGGGTTCCTGTAGTTAAATTTATAACGATGGTTTTTCAGATCGTAGATCCTGGAGAAAGACCAGGCAGGGATTATGATAAATTTTGTATTGTTTATGGGTATTTGCTTCATTTTAGGGGGGTTAGCAGTTGCATCCAATCCCTCTCCTTACTATGGTGTAGTAGGATTGGTTATGGCATCTGTTGCTGGGTGCGGGTGATTGGTAAGTTTAGGGACTTCTTTTGTGTCTTTGGTTCTAGTGATAGTTTATTTAGGGGGTATGTTGGTGGTGTTTGTCTATTCTGTCTCACTGGCAGCAGATCCTTACCCTGAGTCTTGGGTGGATCTGGGGGTTGTTGGTTATGGTTTAGGAATAGGACTGGTTATTGTTATTGGGATTATTGTGGGGGGATTCTTTGAAATGTCGGTGAAATTGGAAACGGTGAACAATGTGGGTTTGCTATCGGTGCGGTCGGATTTTAGTGGAGTGGCTATGTTTTACTCATGCGGGGCGGGGCTGTTTTTAATTGCTGGGTGAGGCCTGTTATTGACTTTGTTTGTGGTTTTAGAATTGGTGCGGGGATTATCTCGGGGGGCAATTCGGGCGGTTTAGATGGGTTGGTCAGGAGGTAGTTTAATTAAAATACCAGCTTTGGGAGTTGGTGATAAAGGTTTAACTCCTTTCTTCCTGAAGTGGAAAACTCTAAGAAGGGGTTTAATCTTCAATCTTTGGCTTACAAGACCAATGTTTTTATAAACTATTAGAGTTAATTAGAGTTTTAGTAGTTTATTTTCTAGTACACTTGCTAGGGGGAATAATACTAGAATAATGATGAAGTAACTTGCTGAGGCTAGTTGCCCAATAATGATGAATGGATGTTCAACTGGTTGGCTGCCGACTCACGTTAGAATGAGTAGGTTAGCTACTAGAGTTCAGAATAGGATTTGTGACAGTGGTCGGAAAGTTATAGAGCGTTGTTTAGAGTTGTGAAGTATGGGGATGAGGAATAAGACTAGGACGGAAGCAGCTAAGGCTAGGACTCCTCCTAGTTTATTTGGGATTGATCGGAGAATGGCATATGCGAATAGGAAATATCATTCTGGTTTAATGTGGGACGGTGTGGCCAAAGGGTTGGCGGGCGTGAAATTTTCTGGGTCTCCTAGGAGGTTAGGGGAGAATAGGGCTAGGGTAACAAGTACGATTAGTATTAGGGCAAAGCCTAGGATATCTTTAATGGAGTAGTATGGGTGGAATGGAATTTTATCACAGTCTGATGGAATTCCTAGTGGGTTGTTTGAACCTGTTTCGTGTAAAAATGTCAAGTGAACTAGTGTTAGTCCTGCGATGACGAATGGTAGGAGAAAGTGTAGGGCAAAGAATCGGGTTAATGTTGGGTTATCTACTGAGAATCCTCCTCAGGCTCATTCGACTAATGTTTGTCCAATGTATGGAATTGCTGAGAATAGGTTGGTGATTACTGTAGCTCCTCAGAATGATATTTGCCCTCAAGGTAGTACGTAGCCTACAAAGGCAGTTGCTATTAAGGCTAGTAGTAAGATTACCCCGATATTTCAAGTTTCTTTGTTTAGGTAAGAACCGTAATAGAGTCCTCGGCCGATGTGTAGGTAGATGCAGATGAAGAAGAGTGAAGCTCCATTTGCGTGTAGATTTCGGATTAATCATCCGAATTGAACATTTCGGCAGATATGGGCTACAGAAGTGAAAGCCAGTGAAGTATCTGCTGTGTAGTGTATGGCTAATAATAGGCCTGTGACAATTTGTGTGACTAGGCAAATGCCTGGAAGTGATCCAAAATTTCATCAGGCCGAAATATTAGATGGAGTGGGGAGATCGATTAGGGAGTCGTTGATGATTTTTAGTAACGGGTGGTTTTTACGTAAGTTGGGAGCCATTGAGGGTTTGTGTTCTGTATGAGGATGATAGGATAATGAGGATTGATAGGGCAAATGACCCTAAGTAGGCTTTGATTATTCCTGTGTGTAGGGAGGTGGCGGTTTTTGATGCTATTATTTGTAAGTTGGCTAGTCCTTCTGGGCCTATTATTTTGTATCAGGAGGAATCTACTAGATTGGAGGCAATTTTTTGGCCGGCGCCGAGGAGGTTTGTTATGCTGAATCGGTGAATTAGAGGGTTAAAGTAGCCTAGTGCTATCGAGAAATTTGAGAAGGGGTTCTGTTTTGGAAGAATTAGGGTTTTAGAAATATTTGATAATTCTAGTGCTAAAGCAATTCCTAGAACGGTAACTACGATGGCCGTGATTTTGATGGACAATGGTATGGTTATCGGTGGAGTTTTTACTGGGACAATGTAGGAGGTGATTAGGAATCCTGCTGTAATACTTCCTAGTGCAAGGCGAGTGATTGAGGAGAGTACTGCGGGGTTGTTTTCATTGATTGTGGCCAGAGGTGGAATTCGAACATGGCCTGTTTGAACTAGGAGGATTATTCGAATTGTGTATACTGCAGTGAATGATGTTGCTAGAAGAGTGAGTAAGAGGGCTCAAGTGTTTAGGTAGGAGGTATTCAGGCTTTCGATAATTTGGTCTTTCGAGTAGAATCCTGCTAGGAATGGTATTCCTATAAGAGCCAGGCTGCCGATAGTTAGGCATGATGTTGTTGTTGGTAGAATTTTTTGTAGTCCTCCTATTTTTCGGATGTCTTGTTCACCATTTAGGCTGTGGATGATAGACCCTGAGCATAGGAATAGTATAGCTTTGAAGAATGCGTGGGTGGAGATGTGAAGAAATGCTAGTTGCGGTATATTTAGGCCGATTGTGACTATTATTAGGCCTAGTTGACTCGATGTTGAGAAGGCAATGATTTTTTTGATGTCGTTTTGAGTGAGAGCGCATGTGGCTGCAAATAAGGAGGAGATAGCTCCTAAGCATAGGCATAAGGTGAGAACAGTTTGGTTGTTGTTAAATATAGGTTGTGTTCGGATCAGTAGGAAGATCCCTGCTACTACTATTGTACTAGAGTGCAGTAGGGCAGAGACAGGGGTAGGGCCTTCTATGGCGGCTGGCAGTCATGGGTGGAGGCCAAATTGGGCTGATTTTCCTGTTGCTGCTAGCACGAGGCCTAGAAGTGGTAGTGTTGGGGTTTGATTTGAGGGAGGGAGTTGTTGGATTTCTCATGTATTTATGGTGGATGCTAGTCATGCTATACATAGAATGAGTCCTACGTCTCCAATTCGGTTGTATAGTACGGCTTGGAGGGCGGCGGTATTAGCTTCTGCTCGGCCGTGTCATCAGCTAATTAGGAGGAATGATATAATTCCTACCCCTTCTCATCCAATAAATAGTAGAAATAGGTTGTTTGAGGTGATTAAAATTAGTATTGCGATTAGGAAGAATAGAAGATAGGTAAAGAATTTTGTGATGTGTGGGTCTGAGGCCATGTATCAGGTTGCGAATTGTAGAATAGATCATGACACGAACAGGGCGATTGGGAAGAATGTGAGTGAGTAGAAGTCCATTTTTAGGCTAATTGGGATTTTGAAGTTTATGATAAATTTTCATTCTCAAAGTGAGGTTGAGCTTTCCATTCCTGAGTGAATATGGATAGTTATTGGAATGAGGCTGATCAGGAAAGAGGTTTTTACAGTACTAACGATAGTGGTTGGAGTGTTTTTGAGGCTATCTGAAAGTAATGGTAAGATGATAGGAGTGGATAGGGTGGCTAGGGTTAGTAGTATAAATGTGTTTAGGACTAGTAATTGGTCCATTACTTTCACTTGGATTTGCACCAAGATGGGTGGCTCCTAAGACCATTGGATTGCTATTATCCTTTGAAAGTAAGGGGGCTGAGGTTTTAGGCTCAGATGCAAGAATTAGCAGTTCCTGCTGGTTTAACCTCCCCTCGGCAAGTGAGAAGGGTTTAACTTCTATTTTTGGAGTCACAGTCTAATGTTTTAGTTGAAACTACACTTGCTATATTGGGGTGCCTGAAATGAGTTCAGGTTTTAGAATGAGTAGGATTATTGGAATCATGTGGAGGGCTATAAGGAGATGCTCTCGTGTGGTGGAGTTTTGGATAGAAGTGACGTGGGATGGTAGAGCTCCTCGTTGTGTAATTGTGAGCATGTATAGGGTGTATGAGGCTGTTAGGATGATAGCAGTGCCTGTTAGGATGATTGTTAAGGATGATCAGTTGAATAGCGCAATTACAATAGTTAGTTCTGCTATTAGGTTGGTTGCTGGGGGTAGAGCTATATTTGTTAGGTTGGCTAAAAGTCATCAGGTGGCTATCAGTGGTAGGAGTGGTTGAAGACCTCGTGTAAGTAACAGGATTCGGCTGTGTGTTCGTTCGTAGTTTGTATTGGCTAGGCAGAATAGTATTGATGAGGTTAGGCCATGGGAGATCATAAGCATTATTGCACCTGAGAATGCTCATTGGGTTTGGATTATAGTTGCAGCAATAACTAGGCCTATGTGGCTTACTGAGGAGTATGCGATTAAGGACTTAAGGTCTGTTTGTCGTAGGCAGATAGCGCTTGTCATTAGAGCTCCTCATAGGGCTAGGGTAATGAATGGATAGTGTAAATTGTTTAGTGCTGGGTTCACTAGGATGGTGATTCGTATGATTCCGTATCCTCCTAGTTTTAGGAGTAAAGCGGCTAGTAGTATGGAGCCGGCAATTGGTGCTTCTACATGGGCTTTTGGCAATCACAGGTGAAGTCCATATAGGGGAGCTTTTACTATGAAAGCTACTAGCAGAGCTAGGCTTGATACTAGCCCTGTTCAGGTGGTAGTTATTGTGGGGTGGGATAGTTTTAGTATTGGGAAGTAGAGTGTACCGATTTGGTTATGTAGGTGGAGAATGGTAATTAGAAGTGGGAGAGAGCTGGCGAGTGTGTAAAATAGGAGGTAAATGCCAGCATTTAGTCGTTCTGGTTGATTACCTCATCGTGTGATCAGGATTAGAGTTGGGATTAAAGTGGCTTCGAATGCGATGTAAAATAATATTAGTTCTGAGGCTGAGAAGGCTAGTAGAATGAATGATTGGGCTAGGATTATAGTTGAGATGAAAATTCGTTTACGAATAGCTGGTTCTTGTTCTAGGTGGTTTTGGCTCGCTATAATTATTAGGGGTAGGAGTCAGCACGATAGAACTAATAATGGTGATGAAATTTGGTCAATAGAAGTTCAGTAAGTTAGGTTTTTACTTGGGTAGTAGGTTGGTACAAGTCACTGAAGGCTGATTGTGGCGATTAGTAGACTGTATATTGTAGTATTGGTTCATAGGTGTTTGTTAGGGGAAAGAGAGGTTAGGGGGAGTAGCATAATAGTTGGTAGGATGATTTTTAGCATTTTAGTAAGTTAAAGTTGTGTAAGTGGTCTGAACCATGGGTTCGGGTGGAGGCGACTAGGAGTGCTAGTCCAGTTCCTGCCTCACAAGCGGAGAATGTTAATATGATAATTGGGAGTAGGGTGGAACATGTTGATTTAATTTCGATTGGTCATATGGCTAGGGCTACGAATATAGATAGTATCATGCTCTCTAAACATAGTAAGGCCGAAATTAAATGGGTTCGGTGGAAAGCTAAGCCTAAACTGCTTAGTGTGAAGGCTGAGTAAAAACTTAAATGTAGGAAGGACATAAAGAAAGTTATAGGGTGTGAGCTATAATTTGTTGAGTCGAAATCAACTGTCTTGGTTAGACTAACTTTCTGTTATTCTGCTCATTCTAGTCCTCCTTGAGTTCATTCGTAAATTAATCCTACAGTAAGTAGGACAATTAGAATGGAAGCTCATGTTAGTGTAGTGGTAGGGGTTTCTAGTTGAATGGCTCATGGTAGTGGAAGTAATAGGGCGATTTCTAAGTCAAATAGTAGAAATAGGATTGCTACTAGGAAAAATCGAATTGAAAATGGCAGCCGGGCGGACCCTAGTGGGTCGAATCCGCATTCGTATGGGGATAGTTTCTCTGAGTCTGGGTTAACTTGGGCTAGCCAGAAGTTTAGTATTGTTAGAATGATACTTAGAGCTAGGGACATGGTGATTATGAACAGGATTATGTTCATTACTCTTCTCTGGATTTAAACCAGATTCTAAGGATTGGAAGTCGATTGTAATTATTATACTAGAAGAGTAAGAACCTCATCAGTAGATAGTCATGTAGAGGAACAGTCATACGACGTCTACAAAATGTCAGTATCAAGCTGCCGCTTCGAACCCGAAATGGTGGTTTGGTGTGAAGTGGAATTTGATTAGGCGTAGTAGGCAAACTAGAAGGAAGGTAGAGCCGATGATCACATGTAGGCCGTGGAACCCGGTAGCAACGAAGAAGGTTGAGCCGTATACTCCGTCAGCAATGGAGAATGGGGCTTCGTAGTATTCTATGGCTTGTAACGCAGTGAAGTAGAATCCCAATAGTACTGTTAGGGTAAGGGCTTGGATTGCTTGTTTTCGGTTGGCTTCTATAATGCTGTGGTGGGCTCATGTAACGGTGACCCCTGAAGCTAGGAGGATGGCAGTGTTTAGAAGTGGGACTTCCATAGGGTTAAGTGGTTTAATCCCGACAGGGGGTCATTGTCCTCCTAGTTCTGGGGTTGGGGCTAGGCTGGGGTGGAAGAATGCTCAGAAAAAGCCTAGAAAGAAGAAGGCTTCTGATGTGATGAATAGTACTATTCCGTATCGTAGGCCTTTTTGGACTGTTGGTGTGTGGTGCCCTTGGAAGGTGCTTTCTCGTACGATGTCACGTCATCATTGTAATATGACTAGAAGAGTGGATAGTAGGCCAATAATTAGAAGGTTTATAGAGTTGTAGTGGAATCACATAGTTAGGCCGGATGTAGTAAGTAGGGCGGCGGCTGCTCCGAAAATAGGTCATGGGCTTGGATCAACAATATGGTAGGAGTGTGCTTGGTGAGCCATTTGTTGTTTTAGATGTTTTCTTGTAAGTATAGGCTTAGTAGTAGGACAAAAACATAGGCTTGGATTATAGCTACTGCTACCTCTAGGATGGTGAGGAGGAATAGGATTAGTAGAGTTAGGATGGAAACTGTTGGTATTGTTGAGAATAATGTGACTGTTGCTGTAGAAATGAGTTGAATAAGGAGGTGGCCTGCTGTTAGGTTGGCTGTGAGTCGAACTCCTAGGGCTAGAGGACGAATAAGTAAGCTTGTTGTTTCGATTAGGATAAGAGCTGGGATTAGAGCAGTTGGGGTACCTTCTGGTAGTAAATGTCCTAGAGAAATTGATGGTTGATTTCGTAGTCCTACTAATAGGGTTGCTAGTCATAGGGGAAAGGCTAGAGCTAGGTTTATTGATAGTTGAGTAGTTGGTGTGAATGTGTAGGGTAGAAGACCTAGTAGATTAATTAGAAGTAGGAAGATTATTAGGGATGTTAGAATTATAGCTCACTTGTGGCCTTTTTTGTCTAGTGGTATTATTAGTTGTTTTGTAATTAGATTAATAAATCACAGTTGTAGGGTTGATAGTCGGCTAGTAATTCATCGATTGCCTGGTGATGGCATTAGTAGGGCTGGGAATGTTGTTGCGATTAGGACTAGTGGAATTCCTAATATTGATGGACTAGAGAATTGGTCGAAAAAGCTTAGGTTCATGGTCAGGTCCAGGGTGTTGTAGTTGTGGTTGTTGGTGTCTTGTTAGATGGTGGATTAGTAGAGATGAAGGATAGCAGTTTGGGTTGGATAATCATGGAGTAGGTAAATCATGAAGTTAGCATGATAAAAAATCAGGGATTTGGGTTAAGTTGAGGCATATCATTAAGGAGGAGTGTGGTTCCCCTATCTCTAGCTTAAAAGGCTAGTGCTATTTCATAGCTTCTTAATGATTAGGATGATAGTAGGGAAGATCAGTTCTCGAAATTAGCGAGAGGGGCAGACTCTACTACGATTGGCATGAAACTGTGGTTAGCTCCGCAGATTTCTGAGCATTGTCCGTAGTATACTCCTGGTCGTGTGGCAGTGAATGAGGTTTGGTTTAAACGTCCTGGGATTGCATCGGTTTTGACTCCTAGGCTTGGAACGGCTCATGAGTGTAGTACATCGTCAGCGGTTACAATGACTCGGATTGTTGATTCTATTGGGACTACTACTCGATGGTCTACCTCTAATAGTCGGAAATGACCTAGGGGTAGGTCTGCGGTAGGTGTTATGTATGAGTCGAATGTTAGGTCTTTGAAGTCTGTATATTCATATGTTCAGTATCATTGATGTCCGATGGCTTTTAAAGTTATATCGGGCTCGTTGATTTCGTCTATTATGTAAAGAATCTGTAGGGATGGTAAAGCCAGTATGATTAAGACTACAGCTGGGAGGATTGTTCAGACCAGTTCGATTACTTGTGCATCGACTGTGCTTGATGATAGTTTTTCAGTTAGTATGAGGGTTAGTAGGTATAGGACCAAGCTACAAATGGCCAAAGCAGTTATTATAGCATGGTCGTGGAATTCTACTAGTTCTTCTATGATAGGGGATGATGCGTCTTGAAAACCTAGTTGTGAGTGGTTAGCCATGGTTTAGTTGAGGTGTACTGGGTTTTCACCTGTAATTTAGTCTTGACAAGGCTATGTAATTGTTTTACTAACACCTCTAGATAAGAAAGAAGCATAAGTGGTATATATGCGGTTGGCTTGAAACCAACATATGGGGGTTCGACTCCTTCCTTTCTTGAATTTGAACAAAGGCTGGTTCTTCGAAAGTGTGGTATGGTGGAGGGCAACCGTGAATTCATTCAATGTTTGTGCTGATTAATTCTGGTTGTAAGGCTTTGCGTTTGGATGCGAAAGCTTCTCAGATGATGAACATTAGTATAATTACAGCTGTTATAGAGATTAATGATCCTACTGAAGAGATTGTGTTTCATAGTGTGTAGGCGTCTGGGTAGTCTGAGTATCGTCGTGGCATGCCGGCTAGACCGAGGAAATGTTGTGGGAAGAAGGTTAGGTTTACTCCTACAAATATTACACCGAAGTGAATTTTGGCTCATGTGGAGTGTAGGGTATAACCTGTGAATAGTGGGAATCAGTGTGTGAATCCTGCTAGGATTGCAAATACTGCTCCTATTGATAGGACGTAGTGGAAGTGGGCTACTACATAGTAGGTGTCGTGTAGTGCGATGTCTAGAGAAGAGTTTGCTAGGACGATACCAGTTAAGCCTCCAATAGTAAATAGGAAGATAAAGCCTAAGGCTCATAGCATTGGTGGGTCTCACTTGATTGTTCCTCCATGTAGTGTTGCTAGTCAGCTGGATACTTTAATTCCGGTTGGAATAGCAATGATTATAGTGGCAGATGTGAAGTATGCTCGAGTGTCAACATCTATACCTACTGTGAACATGTGATGTGCTCAGACGATGAAACCTAGGAATCCGATAGATGGTATAGCTCACACTATTCCTATGTAACCGAATGGTTCTTTTTTTCCAGAGTAGTACGCTACAACATGAGAAATAATTCCGAATCCTGGTAGGATTAGGATATATACTTCTGGATGGCCGAAGAATCAGAATAGGTGCTGGTATAGTACTGGGTCGCCTCCTCCGGCCGGGTCAAAGAGTGTGGTGTTAAGGTTACGATCTGTAAGTAGCATTGTAATTCCGGCGGCTAAGACTGGGAGAGAAAGCAGTAGTAGAACGGCAGTGATTAGGACAGATCATACGAATAGTGGGGTTTGGTATTGTGATAGAGCAGGTGGTTTCATGTTGATTGCTGTTGTGATGAAGTTGATTGCTCCAAGGATAGAGGAAATACCTGCTAGATGGAGGGAGAAGATAGCCAGGTCAACTGAGGCTCCTGCATGGGCTAGATTTCCAGCTAGTGGAGGGTACACAGTTCAACCTGTACCTGCTCCTGCTTCCACTGTTGATGAAGCTAGTAGAAGTAAGAAGGAGGGTGGAAGGAGTCAAAAGCTCATATTGTTTATTCGTGGGAATGCTATATCTGGGGCTCCGATTATAAGTGGGACTAGTCAGTTTCCGAATCCTCCAATTATAATTGGTATAACCATGAAGAAAATTATTACGAAAGCATGGGCTGTAACGACTACATTGTAGATTTGGTCGTCTCCTAATAGGGCACCAGGCTGTCCTAGTTCTGCTCGGATGAGAAGGCTTAGGGAGGTTCCAACTATTCCGGCTCATGCGCCAAAGATTAGGTACAGAGTGCCAATGTCTTTGTGGTTGGTTGAAAATAATCATCGGTTAATGAAAGTCACAGGTAAGATGGCTGAGTGTGTAAGCGTTAGGCTGTAGTCCTTTTCACAGAGGTTTGATTCCTCTTCTTATCGGTTCTGTAGTGAAGTTCATAGTGAGTTGCAAGCTCATTGATGTACATTAATCATGTGCCGGGACCTAGTATCTGTTTAGGTAGAAGCCCGCTGGTTTGGGCATATAGCTGTTAACTATAGTGTTATGGGATTGAGGCCCATCTGCCTAGTTGGTGGATTAAAGGTCCTAGCTTAATTAAAGCACCTGGGTTGCATTCAGGAGATGCAGGGTAGTAGCCTGCGGATTTTATCAGAAACTAAGAGGGTTTAACTCTTGTTTAAGGCTTTGAAGGCCTTCGGTTTAAGTGATCCTAAGTTTCTTTAGACTATTGCGGTAATTATTGGGGAGATGGGTAGGAGGACTAGGGATAAGGTGGTTAGGACAGCAACTGAGGTGTTGACTGGTTTATTAGTATGTCATTGTTTTATGTGATTTGTAGTGTGAGGGGGTAGTGTAATTGTTGCACAGTAAGCAAGGCGTAGGTAGAAGAATAAGCTTAGGAGAGATAGTAAGGAGATGATTACTGCTGTGGGTGCTATTTCTTGTTTAGTTAACTCTTGAATAATGAGTCATTTTGGGAGGAAGCCTGTCAAAGGGGGGAGGCCGGCAAGTGATAGGAGTGTAAGTAGGAGGATTGCATTAAGTGGTGGTGTTTTTGTTCATGTGGTTATTAAGGTTGATAAGTTTAGGACTTTAATTGAGTTGAGGGTAATAAATACTGCTGCAGTTATAATAGTGTATAAGTAGAAATTGAGTAAGGTTAGTTTAGGGTTGTAAATGATAATAATTGTTATTCATCCTAAGTGGGAGATTGAGGAGAATGCTATGATTTTTCGGGTTTGTGTTTGGTTTAGTCCTATTCATCCTCCTATAGCTACGGAGAGAATAGCTATGGTGGTTAGTAGTGTAGGGTTTAGTGAGGGGGATGTCATATACAGTAAGGTAATTGGTGGAAATTTCATGATTGTTGATAGTAGAAGGCCGGTTATTAATGGTGAACCTTGTAGTACTTCTGGGAATCAAAAGTGAAATGGGGCCAATCCTAGTTTCATTGAGATTGCTGCGGTTAGGATTAGGCATGAGACTGGATGGGTTAGTTGAGTAATGTCTCATTGTCCGGTGAATCATGCATTGGTTATGCTGGAGAATAGTACTAGAGTAGAAGCGGCTGCTTGTACTAGGAAATATTTGGTTGCAGCTTCAATGGCTCGCGGGTGGTGAGATTTTGAAATTAATGGTAGGATGGCTAGTGTGTTGATTTCAAGTCCAGTTCAGGCTATAATTCAGTGGTTGCTTGAAATTGTAATGGTAGTTCCTAGGATTAGACTAGTGGTAAAAATTAGTTTTGCTTGGGGATTCATTAGTAGGGGAAGGAGTTAAACCATCATTTTCGGGGTATGGGCCCGATAGCTTTTTTAGCTTACCTTACTAGAAAATAATATAATGGAAGTATAGAGGGTTTTGATCCCTTTTGTGTAGGTTCGATTCCTACTTTTCTAAGATTTTAGGAAATGAGAGGGTTTGTGTACCTCTATGTTCACTTTATCATAGTGACCCTTTAAATTCAGGCACATTTCCTAGAGTAACCTTAGATATGGGGGTAGGCCTGCATAGCAAATTGGTATGCTAATATGTCATAGGCATAGGGCAAGTGTAAGGGGCAGGAAGTTTTTTCATAGGAGGTGCATTAGTTGGTCATATCGGAATCGTGGGTATGAGGCACGAATTCATAAGAATCCTGCTGATAATAGTAGGACTTTCGTAGCTAGGACTATTGGGAATAGTTCTTGTGGCGGGTTGAATATACTTGGGTTAAAAAATATGATAGCGGTTAGTGTATTTATGAGTATAATGTTGGCATATTCAGCTAGAAAAAATAATGCGAAAGGTCCTGCTGAATATTCTACGTTAAAGCCAGATACTAGTTCTGACTCTCCTTCTGTTAGGTCAAATGGGGCTCGATTTGTCTCAGCTAGTGTTGAGACATATCATATTATAGCAAGGGGTCAGCATGAGAAAATGAGATAAAGTGGTTCTTGGGTAGTTGCTAAGGTGCTTAGGGTATAGCTGCCGCTGAGGAGAATGATAGATAGTAAGATAATTGCTAGAGTTACTTCATAGGAGATGGTTTGGGCGACTGCTCGTAGAGCACCAATTAAGGCGTATTTAGAGTTAGAGGCCCATTCTGATCATAAGATAGAGTATACCGCCAGACTTGATATGGCTAGTAGGAAGAGAAGTCCTAAATTAAGGTCAGCGAGGGAGAATGGGAGTGGAAGTGGTGTTCAGATGGAAATTGCTAGGAGTAGGGCTAGTATTGGGGCAGTAACAAATAGGATTGGGGAGGATGTTGATGGGCGGATTGGCTCTTTAATGAATAATTTTACTCCGTCTGCTAGTGGTTGTAGTAATCCAAATGGCCCTACGACATTAGGGCCTTTTCGGCCTTGCATGTAGCTTAAGATCTTACGTTCTACTAGAGTTAAGAAAGCTACGGCGATTAGAATAGGCACGGCATAGGAAAGGGCTATGATAAGGTTGATTAGAAGTGGGTAGTTGAGCATTTGTGTTGATGTGGGAGCTAAAGAGAGGATTTGAACCTCTGAGTTAAAGGACTTAAGCCTTTTGCATTTGCCGAACTCTGCCACTTTAGCTGGTCCTTTTCTAGGACGTTGTTGTGGTGTGATAGCCTTTCGTAATTTAGTTGGATTCATTACTTAAGGCGAAGGCTTGCCTGTAGTATTGGCCTCGCTTTTCCTGTCCTTTCGTACTGGGAAGAGCTCATCATAGATAGAAACCGACCTGGATTACTCCGGTCTGAACTCAGATCACGTAGGACTGTTAATCGTTGAACAAACGAACCCTTAGTAGCGGCTGCACCACTAGGATGTCCTGATCCAACATCGAGGTCGTAAACCTCCTCGTCGATATGGACTCTTGGAGGAGATTGCGCTGTTATCCCTGGGGTAGCTTGGTCCATTGGTCAATTATATTGGATCTGGGTGCTATTCGCACGTTGAGTAGTTGCTCTTAGTCTAGAGTTATGGTCTAATTTTTGGAGGATTTTTTTTTCTCCAAGGTCGCCCCAACCGAAAAATGCGTACCAATGACCCGTAGATACGTGTGCCTAGTAGGCTTGAATGTGTTACAGGGTGGTTGCTGATTTTAAAGTTCCACAGGGTCTTCTCGTCTTATGTGTTTATCCCTGCTTTTGCACAGGGAGATCAATTTCACCGATCGCCTGTAAGAGACAGTTAAGACCTCGTTTAGCCATTCATACTAGTCCCGATTTATGGGACAATTGATTGCGCTACCTTTGCACGGTTAGGATACCGCGGCCGTTTAACAAAGTCACCGGGCAGGCATCACCTTCAATACTTGTTTGCTGTTTGCTGAAGGCTATGTTTTTGGTAAACAGTCGGGCCTTGACGTGTTTGCCTAGTTCCTTTTACAGGTTTTAATCTTTCTTAATGGACGCTCCTCTGTCGGGTTAACAATACACTTTATACTATGCTTGTTTGATTTGTCGTATATTGGGGACTTGTTAATAATGTACAGATGTAAGCTTGCGTCGTAGAGGGAGTACCCTGGTTACTCATTCTAGCATTAATTCTCCTATTTAAGTATAGGTTAGCCTGTTAGTGATGAGGGAGTCATAAAGTTTGTATATTTTTTTAGTGAAGAGCTTTAACGCACTCTTTATTGGTGGCTGCTTAAAGGCCCACAAGTTTGATTAGTTTTGTTATTTATCCGCTCGTAGAGATTGTATTCTTTTTTAAAGGAGCTGTCCCTCCTTTAAATTGCCCTTAATTCGCTTCATTAGGGTTCTGTGAGTTTTCCTTGGAGGAGAATTAAGAGTGAACTTAGATTCGTTTCACAGGCAACCAGCTATCACCCAGCTCGGTTGGCTTTTCACCTCTACCAGTAAGTCATCCCACTCTTTTGCAACAGAGACGGGTTCGCTCAAATTAGCTGCTCACAGGTAGCTCGCTTAGGTTTCGGGGTGGCAAACTGAAATTCATTTTGCTTGGTTTTTCTTGCTAGACCATGATGCAAAAGGTACAAGGGCTGATCTTTGCTTTTTGTAGCTTGACTTATTTCATTGTTATTTCATCTTTCCCTTACGGTACGTGATCTCTATCGCTCCAACAGGTGTCTTTTCTATCGCCTATACTAGGACTAATGAATGCTTTAGTTGGGTGTTATGAAGTAGCTTTGTTATTCCAGGTCATGTATATTGGGCTAGAATCTGGCATCAAGACGATCTGGTGTTATCAGATATCTTTCAGGTGTAAGCTGAATGCTTTTATTAAAGCTACGTCTTGGTGGTCTAAGTGCACCTTCCGGTACACTTACCTTGTTACGACTTGCCTCATCTTTAGCTTAGTGGCTTATTAGTGTATTTGGGTGTTGGTCGCTTTTGATGAGGGTGACGGGCGGTATGTACGTGCCCCAGAGCCGGCTTAAAGAGGGCTCGATTGTCCCACTTTACTGCTAAATCCGCCTTCCAGAGGCTGTTTCATGCCCCTTTGCCGTAATGTTCTAATTTAGAAAATGTAGCCCATTGCTCCCATTCCATAGGCTATACCTTGACCTGTCTTACTAGTGTGGTTGGACTATTGCGCTCACTGTTGAACCGTCAGGGAGGGTGGGCTGGCGACGGCGATATGTAGGCTGAATCTGCGAGGAATGGTAAGGTATATCGTGGATCATCGATTATAGAACAGGCTCCTCTAGGTGGGTTTGGGGCACCGCCAAGTCCTTAGAGTTTTAAGCGTTTGTGCTCGTAGTTCTCGGGCGGACACTCAAGTAGCTTAGAGTATCAAGATTTAGGGCCAGGCATAGTGGGGTATCTAATCCCAGTTTGGGCCCTGGCTTTCGTGGACTTCAATTAATCGTTAGTCTAAGATCTTCTTTGAATATAGGTCTTATTGGCATCTTGTGCTTATGACAGCTCAGTTGCATTTTAGTCTTAGTTACTTGGATAGCATGTGACCACTCTTTACGCCGTTATAATGTTAATTTGGGTCTCCTGTATGACCGCGGTGGCTGGCACAGGATTTACCAACCCTTAAAGTTGCTATGACTAAGTCAAGTTTACACTCATTGCTTAATGTTTACTACTGCTGAGTACCCGTGGGGGCGTGGCAAGTGCTAGGCGTCTTGGGCTACAATTAATATTGGTGTGCCTGATACCTGCTCCTATCGACTTGGTTTAAAAGGGTGCCTAGGGCATCTACACTGGAGTGCGGATACTTGCATGTATATGTCTAGCAAAAACCAACAGTAAGGTTAGGACTAAGTCTTTTGTCTATGGGTGTTTGTACCAGCCGTCTTGACATCTTCAGTGTCATGCTTTATTGTAAGCTACATAGAC